AAATTATACTAAAACTCAAAAGAGTACTTGATTCTGATATAAATCATAGGATTACCTAAGATTAAAACTTGTTCTAATAAAATAAGAACCCATTCTTTTAGTTAGTTTGTTCCAAATCATTAACGAGTTCATTATGGAATTTATTTCTTTTTCCCATCTCGATAAAAAACCCCCTTTTTATAGGGAAGGCTATAAGATCCGACATTTTCTATAAAATTCTTTTTTATTTATCCAAAGGGGTAAAAAAAATCCCTAAGATCTCTTTTATCAAACCATGTATCCTTTAACAGATTAATTGCTTTAATTACTGGTCTCATTCGAATTTAAAAATGGAATCTAGAAGTATTCTTTACTCGAGTTTGACCAGTTAATAGAAAAAAGATTATTAAAGTTTTCATTAGGCAACAGGTTTTAAATCCTTCGGTATTTTTTATTCCGTATAAATGAAATATAGAACGAAGAAAATAGACAGAGATTAAAATGAAAGGTCTTTTTTGGATTCTTTCTTTTATGAAGTTCAATTAATTCGATTTCTCTGGCAGAACATCGGATTCCATAGATATAGATGTGAATCATAAACAATAAAAAATAAAGGTACCAATCAATAAAAATGAGTCTTTCTTACGAATATTGTATGGATATAGAAAAACCCTTTTTGTTGAAAAAATAACATATATATATATATATTTTTATTTTTTTCTATCTCTAGTAATATTTTCTACTATATTTCACATATCTCTATTTTTTTATGATCTCTATTTTTTTATGAATAGAATATTATCTAGAGAATAAAATAAATAGATAATGAATAGTAAAGAACAATTCGTTTTGACCAATAGATGTCTTTCACATCCAACTATAACAACGAGTAACCCCTTCATTTTTAAATGGCAGTTCCAAAAAAACGTACTTCTAGATCAAAAAAGCGTATTCGTAAAAATATTTGGAAAAGGAAGGGATATGGGGCAGCCTTAAAGGCGCTGTCATTAGGTAAATCTCTTTCTACCGAAAATTCAAAAGGTTTTTTTGTGCGACAAACACAAAAGTCATAAAAAAAGATTGGAATAATCTGAATCAAAAAATTGGCTCATTTCGTCGTTAATATGAAATTAAAAATTTCCACTACCTGTTGTTTGGGGCTAATCAATCTGAAATGGAACTCGCTTCGCTATTTAGGATATGTAGAATAAGAATTCTTTGATTTACTAAAATTAGAATTTCTAATAAAAAAAAACCTTTTGAAATAAAGAATAAAGACAAGATCCAAGGTTTGAACCTTTTTTTAGTCTTTTTTATCCCCCTTTTTTTTTTTTGGGGGGGGGGTCCTATTTTCCCCATCAATCTATTTGTCACAATTACAATAATCAAAGTTTTTTTCTCTCTATCTATAATAAGGTCAAAATAAGGTCAAATTTAAGATCTTTAGTTAAAATTAATGAATCGTTGAAACTAATAGATTCCATTTATTTTGAAAACTTTTTGTTTTTGTGTAACTTTATGACTTCTTATTTCTATGAATTAATATATAAATCTCCCATATATCTCCCCCTTTTAACCCAATCGACGAAAGCCTGGAATATTTTGTCCGAATAATATGTCAGTTTTGAATAATAAAAAAAATAGGGTCTATTTTGTGTTCATTGATAAAAAAAGAAAACTTTTTGAGTTCTATCACTAACTAGAACTAGAGGTACGAACTTTTTAGTTACAAGAGTTAGATTCCAGGAGAGGCACCAAAGCCCTAAGGTAAAAAAAAAATGACACCCTAAAATAATGAACCTTCAAATTCCTATTTGAACGAAATTTTATTCATCTATTTTAATCTTTACTAAAAATTTTTCGTTGAGTTGACTCCTTCAATCTCGACGATTGACTATGAATAGGCTATTATGATATGAGTTCGAGCAAGCCGCTATGGTGAAATCGGTAGACACGCTGCTCTTAGGAAGCAGTGCTAGAGCATCTCGGTTCGAGTCCGAGTGGCGGCAGGCCGTCTTCTAAAATAGATACAATAGATTCTATAATGAGAATAAGATTCTATAATGAATTCAACTCCTGATTTCTATTTCAGGACTCCTCTTTTTAACATTTTTATGATATTTTCAACTTTAGAGCATATATTAACTCATATTTCCTTTTCAATCGTTTCAATTGTAATTACAATTCATTTGATAACCTTATTTGTCGACGAAATCATAAAACTATATGATTCGTCAGAAAAGGGAATGATAGCTACTTTTTTATGTATAACAGGATTATTAGTCACTCGTTGGATTAATTCGAGGCATTTCCCGCTAAGTGATTTATATGAATCATTCGTTTTTCTTTCATGGAATTTCTCAGTTATTTATATAGTTCCGTATTTCAAAAAAAAGAAAAACCATTTAAGCACAATAACTGCGTCAAGTGTTATTTTTACCCAAGGCTTTGCTACTTCGGGTCTTTTAACTGAACTACATCAATCCGCAATAGTAGTACCCGCACTCCAATCCGAGTGGTT